ATGTTGAGTGTTTTGAGTAAGTTTAATGTTTATTGGGTTTTTAAGCAAAGTGTTTGGAATACTGTGAATCATAAGTGTATTGGCACTAATTATATTATTTTAGGGTACTGAGCTGGTCTAGGGGGGTCTATGCTGTCTTTTATGATGCGTTTGGAATTGTCTATACCTGGTGGTTATTTAATAGTGGGTAACGGGCAGGTTTATAATTCTGTTTTGACTATACATGGTATTTTGATAATTTTTTTTATGGTGATACCTATTTTAATTGGTGGGTTTGGTAATTGAATATTACCTATGATGTTGGGTTCTCCTGAGATGGCTTTTCCTCGTTTGAATGCTTTATCTTTTTGGTTGACTTTTGTCGCTTTGATTATGGTTTGTGAGTCTTTTTTTGTTGGGTTTGGTGCTGGTGGTAGTTGAACTTTGTACCCTCCTTTGAGTGTAGAGGGTCAGCCTGAGATTTCTATGGATGTTATGATTTTGGGTTTGCATACTGTTGGTATCGGCTCTTTGTTGGGGGCTATTAATTTTATGGTTACTGTGCAGAATATGCGTTCTTTATCCGTGACTTTGGACCAAATGAGTATGTTTGTTTGGACTTCTTATTTGACTTCTTTGTTGTTAGTGTTATCTGTGCCTGTTTTAGCCGGGTCTTTATTGTTTTTGTTGTTGGATCGTAATTTTGATACTTCATTTTATGACTCTAATGCTGGGGGCAATCCTTTGTTGTACCAGCATTTGTTTTGGTTTTTTGGGCATCCGGAGGTTTATATTATTATTTTGCCTGCTTTTGGCGTTATCAGCGAGTGTGTATTGTTTTTAACTGATAAGGATCGTTTGTTTGGTCAGTCTAGGATGGTGTATGCTTCGATTTGGATTGCTGTTTTGGGGACTTCTGTCTGGGGTCACCATATGTACACAGCTGGTTTGGATATTGATACTCGTACTTATTTTAGCGCAGCTACAATAATTATTGCTGTACCTAGAGCTGTGAAGATTTTTAATTGGCTGGGGACTTTATTTGGTTCAGAACAAAAGGTTGGTCCTTTGTGGTGTTGAACTTTGAGTTTTATTTTTTTATTTACTTTGGGTGGTTTAAGTGGTATTATTTTGAGGGCTGCCAGGTTGGATGTTGTTCTTCACGATAGTTATTATGTTGTTGCGCATTTTCATTATACTTTAAGGTTGGGCGCTGTTTACGCTATTTTTAGTGGATTTTGTTTGTGGTTTCCTTATATGTATGGTGTGTCTTTTGACAAGTTTATAATGATGGCTGTTTTTTTAAGTTTTTTTATTGGTACTAATATGGTATTTTTTCCTATACATCTGGCGGGTATGCAAGGAATGCCTCGTAAGATTTTAGATTATCCTGAGTGTTTTTCTTTTTACCAGAGAGTTTCTTCTTTGGGTTCTGTAATTTCTTTTTTTGGATTTTTTTTATTTAATTATTTATTGTTAGAGTCTGTTTATTTGATACGTGGTTTGGGTGTTTCTGTTTATAATTTTCATAGTGTTTGTTATGGAGTTAATTTAAGGCCGATGCCTGAGTCTTTTAGTGAAGAGGTTTGTAGTTTTGGTTGTAATTGGAAGTTTGTTTGGGATGATTGTCCTTTTTATAGTTATCGTCGTTATGGTTATGGGTTTTTTACTAAGTAGTTGTTGTAGATTTAGGTTAAGTTTAAACTATTAATTTTCAAAATTAATGATTGATTCTATTAAAATTTTTAGTAATTTGGTTTTGGGGGTTTTGGTTTTTTGTTTATTTTTTTTTTTGTGTTGTTTGTTTCTATTTTTTTTTTTTGTGTGTGTTTTTTGGAATGGGAGCCGTTAAAGAGTTGTTTGTGTTTTAGTTTTGGTGTGTTGTTGATGAGGTTTTATTTTTCTTTTGGTTTGTATGTATGATATTCTTATTTTGTTGTGTTGGTATTTTTGAGGGGGGTGATGTCTTTGATAAGATATTTGTGTAGGTTGGTTAATTATGGATTTTATGTTAATTGTTATAGTTATTTTTTTGTTTTTGTTTTTTTTGTTTTGTTGTTTTTTGTTGATTTTGATTACTATGATTATTTGTATTTTGATTGTGATTTTTTTTTATTGGGTTATGATTTTTATTATTTGTTTGTTTTTTGGTTGGTTTTTATTTTGTTGTTGTTTTTGTGTTTAATTAGTTTTGTTTTTGATAGTTATTGTTGTTTGCGTGGGTTGTGAATATAAAATAGATTTTCTATGATTGATTACGGATCAGTAAGATTTATATTTTTTTTAGATTAGTTTAATTAAAATTTTTGATTTTGGTTCATTAGATTTGGTCTAAATTGTTTTGGAAAGTTTTAAATTCTGTTGTTTTTTTGCCTGCTAGTTTTTCTTTGAGTTATATGTGAAATTTTGGTAGTATGTTAGGAATTGTTTTATTGTTTCAGGTGTTTACTGGGTTTTTTTTGACTTTTTATTATTCTTCTTTTGATGCTTTTTTTTCTGTTCAGTATATTATGTTTGATGTTAATTTTGGTTGATTTTTTCGTGTTTTTCATTCTAACGGGGCTTCTTTGTTTTTTTTGTGTGTTTATGTTCATATTTTTAAGGGCTTGATCTATGGTAGCTTTCGTCTTAATAGTGTGTGATGAAGTGGTATTTTTATTTATTTTTTATTGATGTTAGTTGCTTTTACTGGTTATGTGTTAATTTGGGGTCAGATGAGTTATTGGGCAGCAGTAGTTATTACTAGATTGATGACTTCTGTCCCGTACGTAGGGAAGTTTATTGTTTGGTGGATCTGGGGTAGGTTTGGTGTTTGTGAGAATACTTTAAAATTTTTTTATTCTGTTCATTTTATTATACCTTGGGCTTTGGTTGTTTTGGTGGTGGTTCATTTGTTTTTGTTACATTTTAGCGGTAGTAGTTCTTATTTGTTTTGTCATGGTGATTATGATAAGATTATGTTTTTTCCTAGGTTTTGGTTGAAGGATATTGTGAATTTAGTTTTATGTTTTTTTTTGTTTTTGTTTGTTTTTATTTTTTCTTTTAGTTTAAGAGATCCTATGATTTTTGTTGAGTGTGACTCTATGGTTAGTCCCACTCATGTGGTTCCTGAGTGATATTTTTTGTTTGCTTTTACTATTTTACGTTCTGTTCCTAATAAGTTGTTGGGAGTTATTTTGATGTTTGGTTCTATTTTTGTTTTGGTTTTTTTGGCTTGGCCTAAGTTATATTATATGTTTTTTGATAATGTTGTTTATTTTTTTGTTATGTGTTTTGTTTGAGTTTTTTTTTGGTTGACTTGGGCTGGACATTATCCTACTGATTTTCCTTTTAATTATTTTAATGCATTTGTTACTCTTATGTATTTTTGTTTTGTTTTTTTTATTGTGGTTTTAAATTATTTTACTAGTAAGTTATTTTGTTAGTTTGTGTATTTGTAGTATAAGAAGTACAAAAGGTTTAGGGTTTTTGGGTTAGGAAATACATTGATTTTAAAGTTTCGTAAGTGTCACAAGATGTCTTTTAGTTATTATCCTTTATATGTTGGTTTTGGTGTGTTGTTTTTTGATTTGTGTTTGGTTGTTTTTATAAGTATGAGTTTATACGAATGTTTGTTGGTTTGTGTGTTTTATTTGTTGTTTTTGTTTTTTTTGTGAGTTAAGGATGTGAGTTTTGAGGATGTGAGAGGGCAGTATTCTTTTCAGGACTATCGTATATTTCGTCAAGGGTTTCGTTTGTTTTTGTTTAGTGAGTTGGTTTTATTTTTTACTGTTTTTTGGACTTTTTTGGATTCTTCTTTATATCCTGTAGTTTGAGTAGGGGGGGGGTGGTGTCCTGTAGGTGTGCTATCTCCTAGCTATCTGGGTTTGAATGCTTTGGCTAGTTCTTTTTTGATGATTAATAGCCAAATTTTAAAGTGCTCTCGTCGCTATTTGTGTTATAATATTATGCTTTGTGAGGTGTTGATAGTGGTTTGTATTATGATTGGTGGTGGTTTTGTATGTTTTCAAATTTTTGAGTATGGTAATAATTCTTTTACTTTTTTGGATAGGGTTTATGGTAGTGTATTTTATATTGGCACTGGGCTGCATGGTGGCCACGTGTTAATTGGTGTGTGTTTTTTGTTAGTTAATTATTGACGTATTAATATTTTTCACTTTAATTGGTATCATAGGCAAGCATTTGATATGTCTATTGATTACTGGCGGTTTTTGGAGTGGATGTGGGGGTTTATATTTTGTTTATTGTATGTTTGGGGTTCGTAGGTAGTTATCTGTTAGTTTGTTTTTTTGTTGCTTGTTTTTTATTGTGTTTCGGGGTTGGTTTTTGTTTGTTTTTTTGTAATTTTCTTTTTTTTTCTTTTTTATAAAATAAAGTAATATTATAAAAGTTTATAATATTACAAATAATGATTTCGAGTATTTATATTGTTTTTATAAATAATAAAAACTTATAAATACTCAGAAATAATTATTTTTATATGCTAAAAGATTCAGATAAATTAAATAGTATAGTTATAATAATTATTATAAATAAAGTGAGGGGGGTGGTTGTATGTGTAAGTGTGTTTTGTATAAAAGGTGCGGAGGTTAGGACTGAGTTTTGTTTTATTTATTAGTAAGGTTTGGAGTTGTATGTCTATTATAAGTTTTTTTAATATATTTGTTTTGCATTCAAAAGATTATGATGTACTTAAACTTTATAGTATAATAAGTATAAATGTTTTAAGATCATTTGGTTTTTAAGTTAGGGTTTTTATTATAAGTTTTGTATTGTTGGCTGTTGACTAATAGGTTTTAAGGACCCTAAATATGGTAGGATAATGAAAAGTCTTTAAGATTCATGCTTTTAAGGTTAGCTGTATTTTTGAGAGTCTAGTTTAAATTTAGAATAATTAATTTTTAATTAATTGGTTTTGGCTTTTGTTATTGTTTTTGTTTTTTTTAAGTTTTTTATTTGTTTTTAAGTGTGCTCGTTTAGTTTTTTTGATGCTTTGAATTGAGTTTGTATTTTTTTCTTTGATTGTTTATTATAGGTTTTATTTTAGTTCTATTTTGTTTTTTTATTTCTTGTGTTTTGGTGTTGTTTCTAGGGTTGTTGGTTTGGTAATGTTTTTTTTTTGTGTTAAAGGGTTTGGTTGTGACAAGGTGATGTTTTAAATTTTATGATATAAAGTTTGATTTTGGTTTTGGATGTATTAAGATAGTATTACCTAGTTTTGGTTTATTTAGTGTTTAATTTTATTTACTGGTAGTTTTTTTATTGTTTTATTGATGTTCCAGAATAATCGGCTATACGTTTTAATTTTTTACTCTATTTTTTGTTATGTTGGAATTTTTTGTAAAAATTTTTGTGTTTATATTTTGTAAAATATTGTAGATTTTTTTATTTTAGTTCTAATGTTTAAGATTTTTTTTTAATATGAACTGGATTAGTACCCAGGTAATTAAAATTTATTAATGCGGGAGTAAAGTTAGGTTTAAACCGAAAAAATATTGACTGACTCTAAATTTTTCTTTGGAACATGTTTTGGAGAGTCCTCCTTAGATTGATTTTTTTTTGGTGTATGTATGATTGTTTAGTTTTTATTATATTTTTAATGCTTTGAATTTTTTCTTAAAAAAACAGATATATACTTAGTTTATAAAGTTGTTTTTATGTGTTACTATTTTTAATTTATTCGGATTTTTTAATTTTTGTTGGTTTATGAAGTTGGAAAAGAGAGTAATTTTTTTTTTATGTGTGGATGAATTTAATAATTGGGGTGGTACAAACCATCCGTCAATGGCCCATAGGGGCGTAAGTTGTAGTATGGTAGGGGTAAGGAAACTTGTTCCTAAGTCTTAAAGATTTTAGTTTAATTTTGAATTTAGAATTGTAAATTCTAGGGTTTTTGTCTTGATATTTTTTTTTGTAGGGTTGGTTGTTATGATTATTTTTATTTTGCAGTCTGTTGCTTTTTTGACTTTGTTGGAGCGGCATTTATTAGGCGGGAGTCAATGTCGTGTTGGCCCGAATAAGGTTGGGTTTTCTGGTGTTTTGCAGGCTGTTTTTGACGGGATGAAGTTGGTTAAAAAGGAGCAATTGTTTATTTTTTTTTCTTCTCTTGTTTCTTTTTTTTTTGTTCCTGTTGTTGGTTTTATTGTAATGGTTTTTTTTTGGTTTAGGTTACCGTATTTTTTTTCTTTTTTGTCTTTTGATTTTTCTGGTTTGTTTTTTTTTTGTTTGGTGTCTTTTTTTTCTTATGTTGTTATGTTGTCGGGTGTTTTTAGTGGGGGTATGTATTCTTTTGTTGGTGGCTTGCGTGCTTCCGCCCAGAGGTATTCTTATGAGATTGCTTTTTCTTTGTTTTTTTTAATTTTTTTTGTTTTTAATAAGGGGTTGTTTTTTTATGTTAATTTTTGTTTTGTTTTTTTTTTTTTGTTTTTTCCTTGTTTTATTATGATTTTAGTGGATTTACATCGGGCCCCTTTTGATTTTGCTGAGTGTGAAAGTGAGTTAGTTAGGGGGTTTAATGTTGAGTACTCTAGTGTTGGTTTTGCTGTGTTGTTTCTGGGTGAGTATGGTAATTTGTTGTATTTTGGTTGTTTGGTTTCTTCTTTGTTTTTTGGTTTTAGGTTTATGGTTTTTTATGTTTTATTGTTTGTTATTGTGTTTTGTCGGAGGTGCTATCCTCGTTTTCGGTTTGATAAGTTGATAGGTTTGTGTTGGTATGGGTTTTTGCCGATCGGGTTTTATTTTTTTGGTTTGTATTATGTTTTGTTTTTGGTTTAGGACTTATTTAGTTTAATTTTTTTTAGAATTTTATTTTGAAAAGATAAAGGTTTTTTAAGTGTTATTGAGGTTGTTTTTTTGGTTGTTTGTTTTTTATGTTTTTTATTTGTTTTTGATTAAGTTTTGTTGTTATGGGCATTTGGATGTTTTTTTTGGTATTTTTAAGGAGGGGTTTCGTCATTTTGGTTTGCAGTCTGTTTTTTTTTTTAATTTTTCGGTTTTTTTGTTAGTTATTTTTTGATTTTGTGGTTTGTTTTTTCCTTTGTTTAGCCCTTGGTCTTGTATCGGTTTTTTGTTTTTTTTAACTAATTTTTCTTGGTTAGGGGTTCGTATGTTTTCTTTATTGAGTTTCGGGTTTATGGTTTTTTTTGAAGAGGAGAATTCTTGAGGTTGGTTTACTAGTCTGGTCATGTTTGTTTCTCATTTGTTGAGGTTCTTTATGAGTGGTTTGGCTTTGACTTTGCGTATTAGTATTATTTTTTTGATTGGTCATTTCTTGGTTTTTTTTTTAATTGATTTAAATTTTTTATTGTCTTTTTTTTTGTTGTTGTTGGTTTTACCTTTGGAGTTGTTTTTTGCTTTTTTGCAAAGTTATATTTTTTTGACTTTGATTTGTATATTTTTGTTGAATATGATTTAGTTTAAGTTATTAGTTTAAGTTTAGAATTTTATTTTGATTAAGTAGTGGTTTTATAACTTTGATTTCTTAGTATAAGGTTTTAGTATGTTTGTTTTCCAAATAGAAGGTTTGAGGAGTTGTTGGGTGATAGTTGAGTTTTCCCTATTTCTGGTAGGTTGTATTCTTTTTGTAGGCAGTATGTTCATAATTATTATACGCATATTTTATTTTTTGGTTTTTTTGTTATGTTGATTTTTAGTGTTTTGATTATATTTGCGGGCTATGTTTATAAGTTTGATTATGTTTATAGTGATAGTCGTTTAATTGAGATGAGTTTGCAGTTTTTTGTTATTTTTTTTTTGTTATTGTTGAGGGGTCCTGGGTTCTGGTTGATTCAGTTTCAAGGACGTGTGTTTGATCAATCTGAGTTGAGATTAAAGGTTATTGGGCATCAGTGGTATTGAAGTTATGAGTATGGTGATAGAAGTGGGTTGCGGTTTGATTCTTTTATTAAGTCTTTGGAGGATCTTAATTACGGAGAATTTCGTTTGTTTGAGGTGGATAATCGTTGTGTGGTGCCAGCGGATGTGGATGTAGGTTTTTATTGTACTTCTTCTGATGTTATTCATTCTTTTTCTATCCCTAAATGTTTCATTAAGATGGATGTTCTTAATGGGCTGTTGAGTAAAGTGGTTTATCGTTTTCCTCTGGTGGGGTTGTTTTTTGGTCAGTGCTCTGAGATTTGTGGTGCTAATCACAGTTTTATGCCGATTGTGGTTGAGGCTGTGTCTCTTGGTTGTTGGAAAGGTTGGTGCAGAATAATGAGACTTTAAAACTTATTAGTTTAAATTTTAAAATATTTAGTTGTGGGCTAGGGGATTTTTAGGTTATATGTTTTCTTTTTTTTTTTTTTGGTATTGCATACTAGTAGATTATGTTTTTATTTTGTATAATTAATAGAGTTGGAATGTTAAGGGGTTTGATATTTTTTGTTGTTACAAAATTTATAATATCGGCTTTGGTATTGAGATAACGTATTCTTTTTTCTGTTTTTTTTTTTATTTATGTTGAGTTTTTTGGTTATTGTTTTTTTTTGTTTTGGGGTTTTAGGTTTTTTTTGATGTTTTGGATTTTGGGTTTTTTTGTTTTGTTTTTTTGTGGTTAATTTTTTAATTGCTTTAGAGTTTTTATTTTAGTAGTTTTTTTGTTTTTTGATGGTTTTTTTTTAAATTTTATTTTTTGAACTTGGTTTTTTGCCAAATGTTTATTAAAAACTTAGATTTTTTTTTAAAGTTGTCTTCTGCCCAATGATTGGATTTTAATGGCAACCATAGCGTGACGGTATAAAAGTAGCATAAGTGATTTGTTTTTTTATTGTTTTCATGTATGAATGGAGTTTTTGGCAAGTTATTTAATTTTTTTTTTTATGAATTATTTTTTTTATTAAAAATTATTGATTTGAATATTACAAAGATAAGTCTTCGGAAACTTTTTTAAATAATTTTTTAATTTTTTTTGTTATTTAAATTTCTTGGGGATGGATTTTAAGAAATTTTTTTTACTAGTTATAAATTTGGGAGTTACTTCGGAGTTAACAGGGTTGCAGACATATAAATAGGTTTTGATATTATTGTGCTGTGCTACATCGATGTTGTATATTTTTTTGTTAAATAAGAGAGAAAGATTTTTTTTTGAGACTGTTCTTCTTTTATAAAAATTAAAACTTGATATTAGTTTAGTTCGTCGTGAGACAGAGCGGTTTATCTTGTATATTTTTTTTTTTTTTTAGGGTTAGTACGAAAGGAAAATCATGCTGGTTAATATTTGTGACTTTTTTATTTGTTATGGGATATTTCTTTGTATTTGTTTTTTTTTGTTTTTTTTTTGTCTTTTTTGGTTTTGTTTTTTATATTTATGTTTTGTTTTTTTATTTCTTTTAAAGATTTTTTTTATAATAAAGTTAGTCCTTACGAGTGCGGGTTTGTTTCTTTTAATAGTTGTTGTTTTAGTTATAATTTGGTATTTTTTTCTATTGTGGTGATTTTTGTTGTTTTTGAGTTGGAGATTATAATTTTTGTTTTTTTGGTTTTTAATGATGTTTATGGTTTGTTGGTTTTTTTTTTGTTTGTTTTTTATGTTGTTGTCAGGTTTTACGCGGAGTGGTATTTTGGTAAATTGTTGTGGGTTTTTTGAACCTTTAGTATAAGTTTTTTAATACGGGTAATTGCAAATTACTAGATTTTGGTTTTGGGTTAATTTTTTTAGTTTAGAAAACTTTTGTTGAATTTTTTTAGATTCTTAGCCTGGCTAAAGTAGTTTAAAGATTTAAAAATATAATATTAGGGGTGTTAAGTTTTTTTTTTAGTGTGTGTTTTTTTGTTTTTTTGAAGATTTAGTATAGGTTTTGTATTATCCATTGTCTGTGGTTGGGTTTAGTCTTTTGGTGTTTAGTCTTTTTAGTTTAGTTTAGAATGTCTTATTTACTATAAGGAGGTAAGTTGAGATTTTTTTTTTGTTGGTTTGATATGTTTTATTTTTTTATTTTGTTTTGTGTGTTTTTTTGTTTTTTGTTCCTTATGGTAGTTGGAATTATAGTTGCGGGTTTAATGATTTTTTTAGTTTTAGTGTTAGGTTTAGTTTTGAAGTTTGTTTGTTTTTTTTAGTTTTGATTTTTGTTTCTTTTTTTATTTTTGTTTATGGTTCTTTTTATATGGTTGGTGGTGTTCGTTTGTTTTATTTTTTTTTGGTTTTATTTTCTTTTGTTATGAGAATGGGCGGGTTGATTGTGTTTAGTAATTGTGTTATTTTAACTTTAGTTTTTTGGGATTTTTTGGGTGTTAGAAGTTTTTTTTTGGTTTTATTTTATAATAATGTTGTTGGTCGTTGTGGAGCGATGAGTACTGTGTTTACTAATCGTATTGGTGATTTTTCTATTTTTTTATTTTTTAATGGTTTGATTTTATTTTCTGTTGGATTTTTGTCTTGTCAGTTTTTTAGTTCTTTAGTTGGTGTTATATTGTTTGTATCTTCTTTTATCAAGGGTGGCCAGTACCCGTTCGGCAGGTGATTGCCAAAGGCTATAGCTGCCCCTACCCCCGTGAGTTGTTTGGTTCATAGTAGGACTCTTGTAACTGCCGGGTTGATGTTGATAGATTTTTATAGATATGTTTCTTTGGGTTCTGATTTTCTTTTGTTTGTTTTTTTTTTTGGTTTTTTGACGGTTGTGGTTTCTGGTTGTTGTGCGTTGGTCGAGTCTGATTGTAAGAAGGTTGTGGCTTTAAGGACTATGTCTCAGATAGGATTTTGTTTTTTGTGTATTGGTTGTGGTTTGCATTATGTTTCTTTTGTTCATATAATTGGTCATTCTTTTTTTAAAAGGTTGTTATTTATGCAGGTTGGTTATTTGATTTTTGTTAATTTTGGTCAGCAGGATTTTCGTGGTTATTCTTTTTTTGGGTTTTGTGTACCTTATTTGGTTTGTTTAAATATTTATTTATGTGTTGTTTGTTTGTGTGGTTTAATGTATACAAGTGGTTATTGTAGAAAAGAGTATTTTGTATCTTGTTTTTATTGCGGCTCTTATAGGGTTTTGCTGGCTTTTTTTTATTTTTTTGGTGTGTTTTTAACTTTTTGTTATTGTTATCGTATACTTTTTTTGTTTCGTGTTGAGTTTTGTAATTATGGTTATGTTGGTTTTTCTAGTAAATTGTATTATTTGTCTTGTTGTTTTTTGGTTTTTTTTTCTGTTTGTTTTATTTTTTGGTGGTTTTTTAATTTTTTGAATTTTGTTGATATTTTTAATCGGATTGAATTTTTTGTTGTTTTTTTTTATTTTTTTTTTTTGTTTTGTGTTTTAAATTATTTTTTTAAGTTTTTTGTGTTGGAGTTTTGTAATAAATTTTTTATGGATAATTATTCGTTTTTTGTGTATAAGTTGATTCCTAATTTTTGGTTTTTTGAATTGATTGGTTTGGGATTTAATTATTTTCTTTTTGGTTTGTTGCGTTTTTTTTTTTTTTCTTTTTTTATGCTGTTTCGTGGGGTTTATGGTCTGGTGGTGGTTTTTGTTATTAGTTTTATATTGTTGTTGTTTTTTTTTTGTAACATTAGTATAAGTTGATTATTTCTGGTTTTCGGTTAGAAGATTTTATGTTATTGATAAGTTTTTTTTAGTTTTCTAAACTAATTTTGGTTTTGACCACTTATTTTTTTTATTTGTTTTTTTATTGATACTTTTTATGGGTTATTTGAATTTGTGTCTAATTGATTATGTTGTTTGGTGGAGTGTTTTTGTTGTTTGTACTTTTATTTTTTTGTTTGTGGCTAAAGATAGTGTTTTTTACGGCGGGCTGGTTAATTATTATGTTCTTCAAGAATTATGTGGTTATTATTTTTTAGTTTTTAATAATTGAAAGATTCAATTTTTGGTTTTGGCTTTGAAGGTTGGTTGTGCTCCTGTTCATTTTTGGTTGTTTAGGGTGGTTGAATGTCTTAATAAATGGTTTGTTATGTGGTTTTTGGTTCTTCAGAAATTGCCTTATTTGTTTGTTATGATTAATTTTTGTAGTGATTTTTTTTTTTTCTTTTTGTTTTTTGGTATGGTTATTTGTTATCTGCAGTTTTTTTTGGTTCGTAGGGTTTTGTCCATGTTGGTTATTGGTAGTACTGAATCTTTTAGGTGGTTGTTGTTTTTAAGTATGTTTTCTTTTGGTGAGATTTTTTTTTTTTTTTTTTTTTATTATTTTGTGATGTTTTGCGTTGTTATGTATTTTTTTGCCGGTGGTCGTGGTGTCTTGAATTTTGAGTTGGTTTTTGTTTTTATAAATATTCCTTTAAGGGTGACTTTTTTGTTAAAGGTTTTTTTGTTAGTTTCTAGTGTCGGTGTTGGTTTGTATTATCTTTTTTTGTTGTTATTTTTATCTGTTTTTTCTTTAGGGTTTTGTTATTGGTTGTTTTGTTTGTGTATGTTTGTTGACGGGGGGGTTAAGTATTATGATTGTTATTTTTTTATTTTGTTGGTTTTTATGGTTGTGTCTTTTTTGTGCTGTGTTAGTTTAATTTTTTAAAATTTTTAATTTGTAATTAAGAGATATTTTCAGCTTGTTTTTTTGGCTTTTTTTGTGTATAATGTCTTTTACTGAGTTTTTTTTGTTTTTTTGTTTCTTTTTTTTTTTGGTTCTGTTAGGTTTTTTTGATTTGTCTTGGTTTGGTGGTAGTTTTTTTTTTTTTGATTCTTTTAGTTTTGTTGTTTTGTCGTTTATGAGTGTTTTGGTTTTGGGGTTTGTTATGGTTACGGAAGGTTTTGGTGCTTTGGCTTTTTATAGTTTGTTGGTTATTTTTTTTAGTGTGATATTTTTTTTTTCTGGTAGGGTTTTGTTGTTGTATATGTTTTATGAATTGACTATGATTCCTATTATTTTTTGTTTGCTGGGGTTTGGTAGCCAGGTTGAGAAAATTAGAGCTAGTTATTATCTTGTTTTTTATACTATGTTTTTTAGTTTGCCTTATTTGTTTTTTTATAGTCGTGTTTTGTCTTTTTTTAATTTTGTATATTATGATTTTTTTTTTTGTTATGAATTTGTTTTTTTTTTGAGGTTGTGTTTTTTGGTTAAGTTTCCGGTGTATTTTTTTCATTATTGGTTGCCTAAGGCCCATGTGGAAGCTCCGACTAGGGCTAGTATAGTGTTGGCTGGTGTTATGTTGAAGTTGGGTGGTGTAGGATTTTATCGTGTTGTAAAGGGGGTTAATTTTTTTGGTGTTGAATTTTGGTTTATTTTTTCGTTGTTGAGTATGGTTTTTTGTTCTTTTATTTGCTTGTTCCAGAGGGATTGTAAATGTTTGGCGGCCTATTCGTCGATTTGTCATATGGGGTTTGTGCTGCTGTCCGAGGTTAGTATGGTTTATTACGGTAAAAGAATAGCGTTAGTGATGATGCTGGCTCATGGTTATACTTCTGTATTGATGTTTTATTTTATCGGGGAGTTTTATCATGCTAGAGGTAGTCGTTTGGTTTATTATTTTCGTGGGTTTTTTAGTGTGAATTTGATTTTTAGGTTGGTGTTTAGTTTTGTTATGATATCTAATTTTAGTTTCCCAGTGGCTATTTCTTTTTTTTCTGAGTATGTTATGTTGAATTATTGTGTTTCTGTTTTTTTTTTTTGTTTTTTTTTTTTAATTTTTTATTATTTGGTTTCATTTTATTATTCTGTCTATGTTTTGGTTTGTTTTTTTGTAGGGTTTAAGTTTGAGGGGTGTTTGTATGATGGTCGTGTGTTTTGTAGTTTGCCTTTATTTTTTATGATGTATAATTTTTTTTGATTTTTGTTTGTTATTTAAA